CTGCAAGAGATCCGCCGGGAAAAGTCTTCCTAAATTTATACCATCCGTTTTTTTATATGGGACTACAGGTTGAACCAAAACAAAATACTTTTTTTCATACCTGGAAAGTTTCATTCGTTGGATATAGAGCCAATTTTTCAATTTTTTGTATTCTTTGGAATTTTGTTTTCCCCCTCCTGGTGGTATCAATCGGAATGCCTTATTTGTCTTTCCAGGAAAATGGATATCTCCAGAAAATATTATCAGTTTAATTTTTTCTGCTTTTTTCTTCACGCGGACCAATCCGCCTACTCGACTTCTTCTATTTAAAGTGATTTGTGTATCTACCCCAATAATACTATTGTGCCGTACCATTATGGAAGAAGATTCGGCTAAAATGTGGACTTCCGCGGGAATAAAAAAAAATGGATTTACTTCCTTTTGGTATTTTGGCCAAAATACCTTGACTCCTCGATACTCAATCAAATCCTCTTCGTTGACGATTGAATTCAGTTCTCTAGTCTCATATTTAGTAAGTCCCGAGCTCTTTCTTATATATCGAGGATCGTCGAAATAAGCAAGAATACTATTTCTACGGAGAATACCATTTCTGGGGATTTCAATTGCTATACCTGAAGAAGGTATTAGTTGGTTCTCGCCTTCTTGAATCGAGTCGAGTGGGATGATGACTCTATTTCTTCTCCTCTTTGCCAATAAATCAGAATTTCCCTCGAGAATGCCCGGATATCTGAGATTACAACGACCAGTACATGTCATTCGATTCAGTTCTGAATAATAAGGAATCCTACCTCCTTTTTTATTTTTACCAGAAAAATACGAACTAAAAAATTTGTGTCTCGCTTGATTATTAGTTACTGAGGGGTTAGAAATATATCTTCGCTTAACAGAAAGAAAATAAGCGTTCATTTGATCTTGATCCTTGTGGATCGAACAGGGGCCTAGACTAGCTCTCCAGGGCTCCCCTAATAATATCCATAAATGACTTGTTTTTGGTAAGAGATGAATATTACCATATGTAAATTCAGGGGCATGGTACACATCGGTATTCCAGTGCATTTCGCCCTCTAAGTCAGAATAAATATGTTTTCGAACCTTCTCTTTCAAATTCAAAGTGGATGTTCTCGTGCGAATCTCAGCAATGACTTGTTCTGATTCTACATATTGATCGTTTTGAACTAAAAGAAAACTTTTGGGCGGAATACACACATTGTGTATAATATCTTCACTCTCAATAGTGACATACAAGTCTTTAGAACATAGAAAAGCAGGATGTCCATGACGTGTACGTGTCGGATGAACCAAATCCTCATTGAATTTGATTTTTCCATTAGAAGGGGCTCGCACATGTTCTGCAGTACCCCCTGTGAATACTCCGCCAGTATGAAAAGTTCTTAATGTTAATTGAGTGCCCGGTTCTCCAATAGATTGACCTGCAATAATACCTACAGCTTCTCCCAATTCGACCAGGTCGTCATGAGCCGGACTTCGGCCATAACATAATTGACAAATCCAAGATGTACTCCTACAAGTAAAGGGGGTTCGAATAGAGATTGGTTGTGCTCTAAAAGTTATGAATCTATTGACAAGTCCAACTCCAATATCTTGATTTCTAGTAGCAATGCATCGCGAACCTATATATATATCATCTGCTAATACACGGCCAATTAATGTTTGGATAAAAATCCTGTCCGCCATCATTCCATTTCGAGGACTTACAGAAATACCTCGAACGGTGCCACAATCTGTTCGACGTACAACAATGTGTTGCACTACTTCAACAAGTCTGCGCGTGAGATATCCTGCATCTGATGTTCGTATAGCGGTATCCACAACCCCTTTACGGGCTCCGTAGCAAGAAATAATATATTCTGTTAAAGAGAGTCCTTCGCGTAAATTGCTTTGAATGGGCAAATCAATCATTTGCCCTTGGGGATCCGACATTAATCCTCTCATACCTACTAATTGATGTACCTGAGATGCATTTCCTCTGGCTCCCGAAAAAGACATTATATGGACTGGATTAAAAGGATCGGTCATCCGAAAATTAGGATTCATTTCTTGTCGCAAATATTCACTTGTGGCATACCATATCTCGATCGATTGGCGTAATTTTTCTACCGCGTGTACATTCCCATAATGATGGTGTTTTTCCAAAATAAAACTTTGTTGTTCAGCGTCTTGAACCAGCCATCTTTTAGAAGGTATTGTTAAAAGATCATCAATTCCTAATGAAATGGATGCGGCGGTAGCTTGTCGGAAACCCAGAGTCTTTACTTGATCCAGGATATGTGATGTATATCCTATTCCATAGTGATCAATAAATCGACTAATAAGTCGTTTCATGGCAGTTCCGTCTATCACTTTATTGTGAAAGACCTGAGTGGGCCGTTCTGCCATCAGTACCTCCATATTGCGTTGTGCTGAGTAGAATTTTTGACAATGGGTTTGAGTCAGTGATTGGAAAACTTCCTTTTCTAGATCTTGATTCACGTAGAAATTCCGCAATTCTAGTCCTAGTTAACCCGGGGAGATTCGAATTCCCCCTGGCAGCATAGAATTACAACAGCCCTGCCAAAACCCCTGTATGGCTTCTTCTATTTCTCGATAAAGATAAATATGACCAAGAGTGGTTCGAATATATATATAAAGAATTTCTTTTTTTATACTTCTTACTATTAGATAGTGTCCATAAATCTCATAATAGGTCCCCAAAGATTCATAGTGAATTTCGATAGGAACTTCTCTTGCAGCAATAACACGTTGATCTAGTCGCCATCGCAACCACAAAGGACTACCTAGATTGATTCGTTTTTGCCGATAAGCTCCAATTGCATCATAGGCATTACAAAAAAAGGGTTCTTTTTTTTTTTTATACTTATAGTTATTATCTTCATTTTGATAGTTTCTACTATTACATGGATTATACCTATTTACACAAATACCCCGACGATTTCCGCTCGTTAAGACATAGAGTCCACTAAGCATATCTTGAGTTGGTGCAGAAATGGGATCTCCAATAGTTGGAGACAAAAGATTCATATGAGAAAACATAAGTAAACGTGCCTCTGCTTGAGCCTCTAAAGATAAAGGCACATGAACAGCCATTTGATCCCCGTCAAAGTCCGCATTGAAGCCCTTACAAACTAATGGATGTAAACAAATAGCACGCCCTTCCACTAAAATGGGGAGGAATGCCTGTATGCCTAATCTATGCAGAGTAGGCGCTCTATTCAGTAATACAGGATGGTCATCCAGAATTTCCTGAAGTATTTCCCATACAATAGGTTTTTTTTTTCGAATTTGACTCTTAGCAACTCCTATGTTCGAAGCAAGATGTTTTCTAATTAGGTCACGAATTACAAATGCCTGGAAAAGTTCTATTGCAATTTCGCGAGGCAATCCACATCGATGTAATGAAAGTGAAGGGCCTACGACAATCACTGACCGCCCTGAATAATCGACCCGTTTACCAAGCAGAGTCTCGCGAACTCTTCCTTCTTTGCCTTCAATTACATCTGAAAGCGACTTGTAAATTCTATTATGATCATCCCTCATTGGCTGTCCGCAGATTCCATTATCAAGAAGTGCATCCACGGCTTCTTGTAGCAATTTTTCCTGAGATATTATTAATTCTTCTGGCGTAGCTATACTTGTTGTTAATAGATCTGTAAGAGTATTATTCCGATAGATAATTCTTCTATAGATTTCATTAATATCCGAGGTCACTAGTTTATCCTCATCTATATGATAGATTGGTCTCAACTCAGGAGGAAGAACTGGTAATAGACACAAAACCATCCATTTTGGTTCTATATTTGTTCGAATAAAATGCTTAGCCAATTCCATGCGTCTAAGCAAAAAATCTTTTCTTCTTCCAACTTTTCTATCTTCCCATTCATTCCCTGTGGGTTCCTCTTCCTCCAATTCTTTCCATTCTACCAATGAAGAATCTATAATCATTCGTAAATCTAGATTTGCTAATTGTTGTCTGATAGAACCCCCCCCGGTAGACATCTCTCGATTTCGAAATGTATCGAAGCTCCGGGTAGTAAAAAAAATAGGGATCCTGTATTTCCAGGGTTGAATTTCATATTCCAATAAACCCCGTAATCGTAAAAAAGTGGGTTTTTTATCTATGGGCCTAGCAAAATAAAAATTGGGATAGGATCCCCCCCCTCAAAATCGGACGTGAAAGTTTCCTTTCATCCGGCTAAAGTAGGTCAAATAAAGAAAAAAAGAAAAAGAAAGGAGTTCTCGCTTTCAGATTCTAGAAAACTCCAAAAAGATCTACTCCTTACTCAAGTTTCCAGTGAAGATCAAGCAAAACTTTATTGTTTCTGTCTTCCTTATTCTTTTTATTTAGGTTTTATGAATTCTTTTTTCAATTATGACATAAATGAAATGTGAAATTCTTGAGTAGTCTACTTCCTCTCGAATGATGAATCCCGTAATTCTTAATTAAAGAGAGTACCTTGAAATTCATAAGGAATTTACTTGTCTATGTACTGTTTCATTCGATCTTTTAGGTCCCGACTTCACCTCGACGGTTAGGCCACGATGCCCTTAAAGTCTATATGCGATAGATAGACTCTTGTAACCATGACACCTTTTCTATTTGCTTACTTGAACAGAATTTCTTTCTAAAAAAAGGAACTGTTTAATTCCACAAAAGAAAAAGTTTTTTTTTTTTTACGAGGTATAACTATAAATTCTTATGAAATCGACCATAGATCAATTCCCTTTTTGGGGAGTGTCTTGAATACATCCCTAATTCTGAGCTTCATGTTACTCCTACCAAGAAACATGTCAGGTAAGGGCATCCCGATTGGATTAAATGGGATGACAGTTTCTCATTTCGAATCTGTAAAATCAGAATTTCGATCAAATCACACACCGCAGTATACTAGGTCTTCTAATTCGTTAAGAGGTTTATCTAAAAGATTCACAATATAACTAGGAAGACGTTTCAAATACCACACATGCATTACCGGGTATGCGAG